TATTGACAATTTTTAAAAACGGATCATACTATGATCATAGTATGAGGGCGGTTGGTCAAGTTGGCCCCCATCGTCTAGTGGTTTAGGACATCTCTCTTTCAAGGAGGCAGCGGGGATTCGAATTCCCCTGGGGGTAGGGTACTACGAAAGGAAGTTGATCATGGATTACCAATAAGCCTATAAAATATAAAAAAATAAAAATGGATTCTTCCTGGGTCGATGCCCGAGCGGTTAATGGGGACGGACTGTAAATTCGTTGGCAATATGTCTACGCTGGTTCAAATCCAGCTCGGCCCAATAAACCGCATCAATCTACCATGAGATGGTATAAAATCCCTTGTCCTTTAGAAAAACCCCATACGAAGATAAAAAAGAATCAAAATTTCTGCTAGATCCCTTATTTCCCTGGGATTGTAGTTCAATCGGTTAGAGCACCGCCCTGTCAAGGCGGAAGCTGCGGGTTCGAGCCCCGCCAGTCCCGACGGATCCAATAAATCCAAAAATGCATTTTTCCCTTTCTATGAACCAGTAAAGAGTGTCGAGGGATATACTTTCATTCCCAAAGCAAAAAGAAGTCTTGATTTCTTTTTTCTTTCCTATTTTTCCATTTTGCTTTTATTGTTTGTTAGGTTTGGAACTATGTAATTAATTGAAGTGGAAAGGCAATCTGATGATCCTTCATCAGAAGATTGTCCAAGGAAGACGCAAGGTGGGTTATAGAAAAAACAAGGAAACGGATGATAAATAAAATTTTTGAGTAATTGAGTCAAGAATCAAAATTTGAATTCAGTATGGCTAAAAGAACTTCCTATGTTATACTATTCAAGTCTTGACAACAGGTTTATTTGATAGATCAGATATTGTTATTCATGATAGTGATCCGGTTCAAGATCATCAAGAGGTAATTCATTCATTGAATTTACAGACGATAGACAAAAGATTTATCATCTCTAGGGGATTAAATCCCGAGTTATTGCGAAGTAAAAAACCGATGAGATTATGGAAGTCAATATTCTTGCATTTATTGCTACTGCACTATTCATTCTAGTTCCTACCGCTTTTCTACTTATCATTTACGTAAAAACAGTCAGTCAAAATGATTAATTCAATTGAATTTGAAAATTCATTTGAATAAAACTTTCCTTCCAAGTTCTTATCAAAAATGGACAAAGTCAAATGAAAGGCATTCCAATTTCACGTCTTAACTTAAATGAAATGAGCGCACTATAATTATAATTGGCAATTTTCTAAGAGATAGATAGTATAAAAATGAATTTTTATACTATCTATCTCTTAGTTTATAAAGTTGTAATCTAGAATAAAGATAAAGGCTTAAGTTTCTATATTTTCTATATATCAATCTACAATATTCTCTTCATATATGTGTATATTAATTCCATATCTATATATTCCATATATTGTATGGAATTGACATAAGACCCAATTTCCTACATCTATTTGTTATTTGTTCCGATCAATCTGAAATAATTCTTATCTTAGGATTCTAATTCCTTTCCTTTTACTAATAAGGAAGGGGAAAACTCGCCTATTTTTAACGTCAGAACCATGATATGAAATAAGTCGATAAAGCATAAACCGCCTTTCTAAAAATAGAAACCAAAGGGTAAATGCCCGATATGTAACTCGCCCGAGGCAAGATCTTATTATTGCCCAGTTTCTCCTTAAACAACCACTATCTCTATATCATTTCTCATAGAAAGTGCGTATACGCTTAACAAAACGACTTCTTTTTTGAAGAGTAAAGAGGGAAATAAAAAAAGAAAAGAAAAAGGGCCCGGTCTTCCTTAGTATCCGTCTATAAAGATAGTAAGAGCCCATTCCCATTGATTGAAATAGAAAATTTCGGAAGAATTTTAGGTTGGAATAAATTTCCAATCATCTGAATCCCTTTCTTTTCGAAGTACAAAGATGGGAATCGATGAAATATCTCTTTGATTGAAAAAGTATGATTCCTATCATAGATTACTCCATTGGAATCGAATGGGATTCCAAATTCAAAGATTTGATTTTAAATAGTTCAAAAGAATGATCTATAAAACAATCGATACGGTTTGATTCCTGAACTCAATTAGTAGTACTTCTAAAGTCCACTTCTTCCCCACACTACGAGTGAAAGGGAAAATGTAAAGACTACCATTAAAGCAGCCCAAGCGAGACTTACTATATCCATGTGCATTATGTCCCCTATCTCTATAAATACGAAGGAATTTTTTCATTATTCCTCACTAATAATAGTGGAATTAATGTCGCAGAGTCAAAAAGGGGTTCTACCAAACACTATTGAGAAACCAATCCAATAAATCGATTATGATTTCGATTTTTTTGGTGATTCAGGCGACACCCGGATTTGAACTGGGGAAAAAGGATTTGCAGTCCCCCGCCTTACCACTCGGCCATGCCGCCAAAATGATACAAAATAGAATAGATGCAATTTTTCCCGGATTACTGAATTTTTATTGTACTTGCATTTTGACTTCTG